TATTTCTTTTTTTTTTTTTTTCGTTGCATTCTATATATAGATTCTACCAACAAGGGAACTTCTTTTGATTATTCGGACGCACCAACAGGTTACGAAATTGTATTGCGAGCCTCTACTCGTGTCCTAGCTCGTCTGAGAGCTAGATTTGCTTCAATTAATTGTCTCTTTCCTTCCGCCTTCTTCAAGTTAGCTTCTGCTATTTCAAGAGTTTCCTGAGCTTCTTGTGGATCAATGTCACTACCCTTCTCAGCATCATTTACTAAAATAGTAATCTGATTATTGCTTATTCTAGCAAAACCGCCCATCAGAGCCATTGTTGACCATTGGTCGTCAAGGCCTAACATTCTTAAAACACCTATATCTACGGCTGTCGCAGTAGCGGCATGGTCTTTTAATACGCCGATTTGGCCACTATTAGTAGATAAAATGATTGCTTTTACTTGTGAATTCCAAACACTTCGATTAGGAGTCAGTACACAAAGATTTAAGGTCATTTCTTTAATTTGCTCTCCATTTCTAAGTTTATAGCTTTCGCGGTAGCTTCATCGATGTTACCTACCAAATAAAAGGCTTGTTCGGGAAGACCATCTAATTCTCCGGAAAGAATTAATTGAAATCCTCTAATTGTTTCTGCTAGGCCAACATATTTTCCTGGAGAGCCTGTAAATACTTCTGCTACGAAAAAGGGTTGTGATAAGAAACGCTCAATTTTTCGTGCTCTTGCTACAGTTAAACGATCTTCTTCAGATAATTCGTCCAATCCAAGGATAGCGATAATATCTTGAAGTTCTTTGTAACGTTGTAAGGTTTGCTTAACTCTTTGCGCAGTTTCATAATGTTCCTCGCCAACGATCCTAGGTTGGAGCATAGTTGACGTTGAATCTAACGGATCCACCGCTGGATAGATCCCTTTGGCCGCCAATCCTCTTGATAGTACGGTAGTAGCATCTAAATGTGCAAATGTCGTGGCAGGAGCGGGGTCGGTCAAATCGTCTGCAGGTACATAAACTGCTTGAATCGAAGTTATGGACCCTTCTTTTGTAGAAGTAATTCTTTCCTGTAACGAGCCCATTTCGGTACTAAGAGTAGGTTGATAGCCCACAGCGGAAGGCATTCTACCCAATAAGGCAGATACTTCAGATCCTGCTTGGACGAAACGGAAGATATTGTCGATAAATAAAAGTACGTCTTGCTCATTAACATCTCGGAAATATTCCGCCATAGTTAGGGCAGTTAACCCAACTCTCATACGTGCCCCCGGCGGTTCATTCATTTGACCATAGACTAAAGCCACTTTTGACTCTGCAATATTTTGTTCATTGATAACTCCGGATTCTTTCATTTCCATGTAAAGATCATTTCCTTCACGAGTACGTTCACCTACTCCGCCAAATACGGATACGCCCCCATGAGCTTTTGCAATGTTGTTGATCAATTCCATAATGAGTACTGTTTTACCCACTCCTGCTCCCCCAAACAGTCCGATTTTTCCTCCACGGCGATAAGGAGCTAAAAGATCTACCACTTTAATTCCGGTTTCAAAAATAGACAATTTTGTATCTAACTGTGTAAAGGCGGGCGCAGATCTATGAATAGGAGATGTTGTGCTGGTGTCTACGGGACCTAAATTATCAACAGGTTCCCCAAGCACGTTAAAAATTCGTCCGAGAGTCGTGCCGCCGACTGGAACGCTTAAAGGAGCTCCTGTGTCAATAACTTCCATTCCTCGTGTTAGACCATCTGTAGCACTCATAGCTACAGCCCTAACTCGATTATTTCCTAATAACTGTTGTACCTCACAAGTCACATTAATTGGTTGACCACTAGTATCTCGACCCTTAACTACTAGAGCATTGTAAATATTGGGCATCTTGCCTGGAGGAAAAGCTACGTCCAGGACCGGACCAATAATTTGAGCGATACGCCCCAGGTTTTTTTTTTCAAGCGTGGAAACCCCAGAACCAGAAGTAGTAGGATTGATTGTCATAATATTATAGTTAAAATATGTCGAAATTTTTTGCGAAAATGAAAATTATCGAATCCAAAAAAAAAAAATGTCCGATAGCAAGTTGATCGATTAATTAAATAAGAAATAGGAGTTAGCAATCCATTTTGTTGGTACCATCCAAACGAATCAAATTCAACCCACCTATTTTCAAAATATCAAACAAATGGATGACCAAAAATCCTGAGAAAGTCTTTTATTTGCCTATCATTCTAGACAATACTTTCTATATTATCTACAGAAATCGAACTCTAAACTCTATTTTTTTTTATGATTCATTATTTCTATCGAACTGGGACCTAGTTCGTATTTAGTATATAGATTTATGTCTAGCCTTTTCATGATGGAATTCCGCATATTTTCACATCTAGGATATACATATACAACATATACCCCTGTCAAGGGTAAATTTTGAATTATTTAATTCGTTCCATTTAAATGGGGACAAAGGGGTTAATAAATTAGAAACCTAAAGAACAACTGTTACGGTTGGGT